CTGAAAATAGAAATAAATAAATGTTCCCACGGAACCTTCTCTTCTAACGGAGATTGGTCGTTGATACATGATCCAAGCCATTACATCTTTTTTTTATTCTTTCTATTCGTTATTATCTTTAGTACTATTACCAAATCAAATGACTGCAACACAAATAGAAAATAAGGGATAAATCTGCTCTTAAGAATCATTAAATCCTAGAAATAAGTGTTCTGATGTATCATGTACATTCTTTGAAATGCAAAAATCAAATAATTCTCTGTGGTGGAACAAAATATCTCTTATTTCGCACTCAAATAAATTCTTCTTTTTGGTTTCCAAAGAAATGTTAGTATGCTGCCTTGAACGGTGCACTAATCCTTTGAATCCGGTACCAACGGGTATCATCCCCCCTAGAACAACATTCTCTTTCAGACCTTTCAACCAATCGATACGACCACGTAGAGCGGCTTTTGCTAAAACTCGAGCAGTTTCTTGAAAACTTGCTTCGGATATGAAACTTTGAGTATTTAGAGATGCTTTCGTTATTCCCAATAATATAGCTCGGTAACAAATCGCTTCTTTCAAAGCACGCCCCGTTCGCTCCGCTCGAAACAATCCAATTAGTTCTCCGGGTAAAAAAACATTAGACATTCCATCTTCTGAAACCAACACTTTTGATGTTATTTGACGCACAATAATTTCTATATGTCTATTATGGATCTGCACACCCTGGGATCGATAAACCTTTTGGATCTTATTAACCAAAGAAATACGACCTTGCACTATAGTTAGCTCAGCACCAATCAAGAATCCCCAAGGAATTCCAAGAATTCGTGTTATACGTTCGTTCCAACCCTCAACTCTCTTTTCTAAGTTCATTGATATTGAATCAATTGAACGCACTTCTAACACCTGTTCCACTTTTGGAAGACCCTGCGTTATATCACCAGATCTCGATTTTTCATATATAAATGTAACTAATGTATCTCCTTCGGAACGTATTTCTCCATAATGTCCATGAACAGTTGCTCCTGGAGTGGCCAAATAAGACTTCGCCGATCTTATTACTACAGAGTCAATTTGAACAATTATAACTTGACCTGATTTTAGGTGTGGTCCATGTTTGGTTATACAGACATTTTCGAAAAAAAACTGCCCAAGGCTAATTATTGTGGATCTTTTTTCACAATAATTATGATGGAGAAAATGCCAATTCAAGTTGAATGGATTAAAAAGGATGTTACTGCATGGATCGGAATTATAAATTCTCCCTTTTTCGTCCATTAAAAGATATTTAAGTACTTGAAAGGTCTGTTTTAATTTTAAATTGTCAAGTTGCAAATATTTAGTTACCGAGATCTGATTATGAGTTTTTAAAATGTAATAAATATTTGTAACTTGACAGGCTGTTCCTAAAGGGCCTAACGAATTCCTAATTGGAATTAGAGGATCTCTTTTAATTGATTCTTTTATCACATTGTAATCTTTTACATCGTTGAATGGACCCATTTGAAAACAATTAGATGATGACAAAATCATTAAAGATTGAGAGTCCTTACTTCTATTCAACAACGTATGAATAGTTCCTTGATTTTCTTTAAGTGATTGTTGAATACTTTCCTTGGAACAAATAGAATAAGATGGATTGATACGATCTGACCTATTATCAGAGATCAATACGGACCCTAACGGATCATTTCTTTTTCTGATATACGAAATATGGGATTTCACTAAGTTGATTCTTAGGAAATCGCGAATCAGACCTGTTGTACTTACTTCAACAAAGGAAGCGTGGGCTTCTTCGCTAGAAGAACCTTTGTTGCCTTGGTCCCAGTTCAACACTAAACAAGTCCGAACTAATTGAATACTGGTTCCGGAAATTCCCAAAATAGGTTTGCCATTTCCATAAAGAATATAATTTACAATTCTAAGTTCTAAATTATCTTTTTCCTGCAACGAATCCTGGGGAAAAAGTTTTTCTAAATTTATACCATCCGCTATTTCATATATGATTACGGGCCGAACCAAAACAAAATATTTTTTCTTGGTAGGTGTGATCCATTGGACATAGATCCAATTTTTCAATCTTTTTGATTCCTTCAATCTTTTTTTTACCCTTCCCGGTGGTATCAAGATGCCACTGTGTCGTAATATCTTATCCATCTCTACAGGAAAATGGATATCTCCAGAAAAGATTTTAAGTTCAATCCTTTTGTTTTTTTTCTCCACTCGGACCAATCCGCCTACTCGGCTTCTTGTATTTAAAGTGATTCGCGTATCTACTCCAATAATACTATTGTTTCGTACCATTATGTAAGAAGATTCAGGTAAAATATGCACTTCCTCGGGAATGAAAAAAAATCGATCTACTTTCGTTTGGTATTTTGGCTTAAGTTCTTTGACTCCTCCATACTCAATTAAATCCTCTTTTTTGAGGATTGAATGCAAGCCTATAGCCCCATATTTAGTAATTCCTGAACCCTTTCTTCTGTATTGAAGATCATCAAAATAAGCAAGAATACTTTTTCTCCGAAGAATACCATTTATCGGTATTTCAATCAAAATACTGGAACGAGGCGGTAGTTCTTTCTCTCGTTCTTGAATCCATTGGAATGGAATGATGAATCTATTTCTTCGCCTCTTTGCCAATAAAAATAAATCAGAATCTTTGTAGAGAAGAGAAGGAAATATGAGATTAGAATGATCCGTATCTATGATTCGATTAAATTCTGAATAATCAGGAATACTGCTTTCTTTTTTACCAGAAAGACCCGAAGTAAAGAATTTGTGTTTCCCTTGATCATTATTTACTGTATTTACTAAAAAGCTAGAAATAGCTTTTCCTTTGGCAGAAAGAAAAAGAAAATAAATGTTCGTTTGATCTTGATCTTTATGGAGTGAAAAAGGAACTACACTGGATTTGTACGAGCCTCCTGATAATATCCATAAATGACTTGTTTTTGGTAAGAGATGTACATTACTATATGTAAAATCGGGTGCATGATATACGTCGGTACTCCAGTGCATTTCCCCCTCTGAGTCAGAATAAATATGTTTTCGAACCCTCTCTTTAAAATGAAAGGTGTATGTTCCCGCGCGAATCTCAGCAATCACTTGTTCTGATTGTACATATTGATCGTTTTGAACTAAAATAAAACTTTTTGGTGGAATAGTCACGTTATGTATAATATCTTCACTCTCAATAGTTACATACAAGTCTATAGAACATAGAAAAGCGGGATGCCCGTGACGTGTACGTGTGGGATGAACCAAATCCTCATTGAATTTTATTTTTCCATTAGAAGGGGCTCGCACATGTTCTGCAGTACCTCCGGTGAATACTCCACCGGTATGAAAAGTTCTTAATGTTAGTTGAGTGCCGGGTTCCCCAATAGATTGACCCGCAATAATACCTACAGCTTCTCCCAATTCGACGAGGTCGCCATGAGTAGGGCTCCGGCCATAACATAATCGACAGATCCAAGACGTACTCTTACAAGTAAAGGGAGTTCGAATACAGATGGGTTGTGTTTGAAAGGTTATGAATCGATTGACAAGTCCAATACCAATATCTTGATTTCGAACGGCAATGCATCGCGATCCTATATATATATCGTCTGCTAATACACGGCCAATCAATGTTTGGATAAAGATTCTTTCCGACATCATCCCATTTCGAGAACTTACAAAAATCCCTTGGATGGTGCCACAGTCTGTTCTACGTACAACAATGTGTTGAACTACTTCAACAAGTCTCCGTGTAAGATATCCAGCATCCGATGTTCGTACAGCAGTATCCACAACTCCTTTGCGGGCTCCATAACAAGAAATGATATATTCTGTTAAAGACAATCCCTCCCGTAAATTGCTTTGAATAGGTAAATCAATCATTTGTCCTTGTGGGTCTGACATTAATCCTCTCATACCTACTAATTGGTGTACTTGAGATGCATTTCCTCTAGCTCCCGAAAAGGACATCATATGGACTGGATTAAAAGGATCAGTCATCCGAAAATTAGGATTCATTTCTTGTCGCAAATATTCACTTGTAGCATACCATATCTCAATAGATTGTCGTAATTTTTCTACCGCGTGTACATTTCCATAATGATGGTGTTTTTCCAAGATTAACCTTTGTTGTTCAGCATCTTGGACTAACCATCCCTTAGAAGGTATTGTTAAAAGATCATCAATTCCTAATGAAATGGATGTAGCAGTGGCTTGCCGGAACCCCAGAGTCTTTACTTGATCCAGAATATGTGATGTATATGCCATTCCGAAGTGATCGATTAATCTACTAATAAGTCGTTTAATGGCAGTTCCATCTATCACTTTATTGCGAAAGACCAGATCGGCCCGTTCTGCCATAAGTACCTCCATATTCCAATGAGTAGGGTTTGACAATGGGTTTGAGTCAATGATTGGAAAACTTCCTTTTCTCGATCTTGATTCGCGTATAAATCCAGGAATTATGGTCCTAGTTGAGCTGGAGGGACTCGAAGTCACACTGGTTTCATAGAACTACTTAGCTTGGATAACATATGATTAGGTACCATATGAGCAGGCCCCTAAAAACCCTTGTATAGCTTCTTCGATTTCTCGATAAAGAGAAATATGACCAACAGTGGTTCGAACATATATACAAAGAATCTCTTTTTTTATACTTCTTACTATTAGTAAGTGTCCATAAATCTCATGATAGGTACCCAAAGATTCATAGTGAACTTCGATGGGAGCTTCTCTTGAAGTAATAACGCGTTGATCTAGTCGCCACCGGAGCCACAAAGGACTATCTAAAAGGATTCTTTTCTGCCGATAAGCTCCAATTGCATCATAAGAATTACAAAAAAAGGGCTCTTTTTCTTTTGTATATTTATAGTTATTATCGTCAATTCTTCTATTTTGATAATTTCTGTAATTATATGGATTATACCTATTTGCACAAATACCTCGGCGATTCCCACTCGTTAATACATAGAGGCCAATAAGCATATCTTGAGTTGGTACGGAAATGGGAT